AATAAGTAAGGCCCCGTCCTTTCTAAAAAAAAAGGGGGGGGGCGAAGCGCCCGTTTGAAGTGGCGAAGGCCTATGCTAAAGTAAGAAAGAAAGTACGTTAAGGTTACGAAGTCACTTAGTCGAACTATAAAGAAAGGGAGGCTAAGGTTACGAAGTAAGGTCAGCTGGTTAAGGAAAGCTCAGGTTATGAAATCGCTTAGCCGTTAATTAATTAAGTAGTAGTGAGGCGTCGGTACGGAGTTGCGTCAGCTGTAGATATAGACTAGGCTAAGGGACGGACTTCATCTCTTCTATTCTCTTCACTTACACCTTACACTTCCGCTGAGTCTAACGAGGCTCAGGTGCGGAGCCTTCCACTGTGGACCGAGACTACACAAAGGTAGAACACTATAGAAACTTCGCTGACTTTATCATAAACCTCGATTTCGCTACGCTCAATAAGAACCCGGAATAGCGGAAATAGGTTCGTGTTCCGCTTCAAAAGTAAGTCGTCTTTGCCCAAGTGTGAACCGCAGACGACTCTCCAGTGGTTCCATTCCTTCTTACTTTACTTCTGGGTCAACCCAACCCGAATGGGAAGAAGAGGATCAGCCAAACAGCAGGCAGCTCCACTTTGTACATTTGCTGAGGCAGACCAATCCGGCATTTTAAAAAAGGGAAGGGAACTTCTCACCGAAGGAGGCAGTAGGAATGAAGGAGGCGGGAAGCTACCGCTTCTGGAATGCAAGCTTATCCTTTACTTTTTTTTAGAGCGTACCGCTATAATAAATAAAGGTTTATGGATGAAGTAATCGGAGTGACAAATGGTTATGGTTGCGGAAACCAGAGAAAGTCGGTTACTTTTTGAATCAAAATAGCGACGAGCCGAATACTACGACTACAGGGGAGGGGGGGGGGGAAGCAAAGCTTCGTAGACAGCTTCGCTTCCTCGTCGCTTCTTTCTGGCGACTAGCTTCTCAAGCGGGTGGCTTGGTAAGCAAGCTACCTTCAGCATCGGTAAAATCCCTATCAATAATAGGCCGGAATGGTGGGGAAGGGGGCCCCCCCTACTTCAATGGAAAGGGGGAATCACCGTTTCACAGCCGCTCCTCTACAACTACCTTTCGCCCAACATGATCACGAACGAAGACAGAGAATTGCGTAGATAGAAGGACGAAACGAACCAACCCACTTGTGCTGATCGGAACGATTGAAGAAAGAAAGAGAATGGTGGCCCCTTTCGCCCCACACCTCACTATGTTGAGGGTTTAAGTTGCCTAAGCAACAAGAGGGAGATGGGAATCGAACAATGTCGGGGACAGGGTGAGAACCTTCCGTTGGTACGCCCTTTAAGTGTTGGTTCTTCCATATTTAGATATGGCCAGATAGAGATCTATATCTTTCTATCGATAGATAGATCTATTGAGAAATGGATATTGATCTGGTTTCAAGATCTATGAACAAGAGATCCCTAAATATCCATTTGAAAAAAGAGATGAATAGATAGGGCGGAGCCGGCTGAAGGAAGGAGATAAGATTCACCTGCAATCTTTCTAAAGCAACAAGCGAGAAACTTTACTTTGAAAAAGAAGCGCCTTCTATTATAATATTAGTAAAGGCGCCTTAGCCTATCTATAATAGTAAGGGGCCTTTTCTTGCTCGTTAGCGCCCCTGCAATAAAAAAACTAAAGTTTCTCCTTACTCTAACAAGTAAGCAAGTAAACTACCTTTTGAAAACCTTACTAATAGAAAGGGGAAAGATGCGCTCAAGCATGCGAAGAAAGCTCTTCGAGCTTCCCTTATATTATAGAAAGGTTTGTTTTGTAGAAAGGGGCTTCTTAAAATATCCCATAAATAAGTAGGGGCTTCAAAGCTTGTTGTAGTTTAGGGGTGCGCAGGTTTGGAACCCCATACAGGGGGCTAGCGCGCAATGGCTTTCTCTGAAAGGGGCTCGCTTCTTCAAGCTCCGCTCCGCTTGCTGCTTTTCATTTTGTTAGGAGTAGGTGCTTGCTGCTCGTCAAAGCCGTGCTGTCTACTAAACGAGCCTTCACTGCCCGCCCGGCCCCTATCTTTAATCTTAAGTAAAGTTAAGTAAAATCAATGAAGTGAACAGCCCAACCTCTTTGTTTGAAGCTTTGCCAGGAAGCTTCTACTTGTTGAAGCTTTGCTTCCCCTAATTCCAAAACACAACAATAGACTTGCAACTATAGTATAGGAAAAAGCTTCTCTTTGATAGCGGTCATATGGGGGAAAGGGTCTGATCGTAGATAGAGACTTAAACCTGTGCGGGGGTAGGGGCGGATGTAGCCAAGTGGATCAAGGCAGTGGATTGTGAATCCACCACGCGCGGGTTCAATCCCCGTCGTTCGCCCATCAATAAATGGACCATTTGTTACGGAGACACAAGAAAAACCTAGAAAGCATTTTTTCTGCAAGTCATCTCGAGGCTTTCAAACGCATCCAAGCAATTGGTATGGTATCCGATTGATAGAAACCATAGATTCGCGTCGCCTACTTGCTGAAAGCACAAATAGAATTGCCGATCATTCATTGTATGAAGTTTTTAAGACCTCACTAATCGGCCTTACATTTTTTAGTTCATAATGAATGAAATGACCCCCGGATGAAGAAAAAATCTCCCTTCCTTTTTACTAAACCATGGGGAGCCCCGGAGTAGTTTACCGGGCAAATTTAGTTGTCGTGACGATACCTTTCTTATTTCTTAGTGGAAGATCGGAAAAGATTTCTCTTCATCACGAGACTGATCGGATCTGCCGTAGACACCCAGGAGACCTCCACAAGGCAGGCTAAAAGAGTAAGAGGACAACAAGCAAAGAGTTATGCTTTCGTTTCTTTGCTTTGTTGAAATTGAAATCAAGTTCTTTAAAAAGGCTTTAGGTATAATGCACGCGGGCCAAGTCAAGAAAAGGACTTCCTTACTTTTCTTTCATAGTAGTCTTAATGACTAGTAGTTTGAAGCCTTAAGAAACCTGTTTTTTTTTTCGGCACTCGGTTCCTTCGTCTTAAGTCAAGTTCAGTTTACTTTTTAGATTAGGAACTCTTAGTCGAGCTGATGGCGAGATCTATTTTTTGTTTGGGGTTCAAGAGAAAAGAGAGGAACCACCACCCAATGGTGCTTTTACGAAAGCACGGTCACCGGTGGCTAATACCTTCTCGACACTATCGAACCAGAAATCCACTCTCAATCGTTCTTTTTAGCGGGGAGGCATTTTTTTCGTATCCTGGGCTTAGGTTAAGGAGGGCAAAAAGTGCCCTATCTGCCTTTAATAGGGGGGCAGCGCCAGTTGTTTGTTTTCAAGTCAAGCCCCGTATCCCTATCTCTTTTTAGGTTGGCATAACAAAGAAAGAGAGTGCCAAGAAACAACACATACCCCCCCGCTTTTGGAAGGTTCGGGATCGTCAGGGAGCCCCTATAGACGTAAAGACTTGACTTCACTGAACCGGCACTACTATTTGTCGGCTCCTACCACTCGTCCCTCGTCTGCTCGTCGAGCGCGTCCCTGGCCCTTGCTCGTCTCTAGTAGCTGATCGAGTTTCTTCGCCCCTCTCCCGCTTTTTGATTAGGGCGAGTCACTCAAGTCCCTTGTCACTCGTCCCTCTTTCTTTTACGAAAATCCTGGGGTTTACGCGTTTTTCGGAAACTAAAGACGCTCGTCAAGCTAAAAACAGAGGAGTTCCCTCACTACGAAAGGTGTCCCGTGGATGGACGAGTTCCTAAACTAAGTAAAGTTTCTCGCTTGTTGGGTTCCAAACCTCGCACGTATATGGGTCAGTCTCCTATCCTTGCCGCTGTTGACCTCTCTCCTGTCCAGCCACAGAGCTGTTCGCAGCAGGATCTTTCTCAGGACTACCGTCCTGCCTCAGTCTCCTCTCGTCTCCCTGACTCGTCGGGGGATCCCTCGTATCATTCCGTCATTTCACAGACGTAGGGTCCGTAAGGGCGACGAAAGGTAGGATGCCCCTGTTTGGCTTTTGTTCTCCAAACTTGGTTTGCCGCTAAGCCAACCCTCCATATCTGGACGCTGGTTCAAGTCAACAGTGGCAAAGATTGCCCACTTCACTTCCACCTCACTGCGTTTACTTCGTAACCTCATGTTTACACAAAATGTTGTTGTTAAGGAATTCCCACTATGGTCTCGAGAGAACAATCCTAACCCAAAGCTTGGAAAACTTTTTATAATCCTGCCTTCGATCTCCGCAAGCAGAGGGTTTCGCACTCAACCAGCGGGAGATTGCTCGACCATACCATTAGGGAGAGGGGATTGAGACGATCTTGAGCGTCAGGCGAAGCCGAGACACATCCATACTAGAAGCCATTCGAACTTCCAGCAAAAGGACTCGGGGGTGACCTAACCGAGTCCATCTTGTTCCCCCGTACCATCCCAATGTGATTAAGATCAATCCGAAGCCCAGACGTTTCGAGCTCTGTCTCGATCAGATGCATCAGAGGCGCCAAAGGCGTGAGGGGAGGCTTGAAAAACAGCCGGAATGGTCCTACGGGTATCTTTACCCATCGGAGGTAGTGCCCAACGGGAGAAGGGGCCGAAATGGGGTTTCTATTACCAGAAAGCGTCCATTCAGATGATATCTAGTGGCAAGCACAGACCTGATGAGATCCCCCTTTCCATCCTATTCATTCCTTAAACAGGCAAGTCCCTTATGTAAGTAAAGAAAAGGGTTTGGGATCAGCTGCAGGTTACGAAGTCAAAGTAGTCGTGAGGCACCGAAGGTGTCCATGTGGAGAAGCGAAGGCTCCGCAGGAGATTACGAAGTACTGAATTTGCATATAGAAGATCAACATGAGAGTTTGTTTTCCATTCCTTCCCATGTCTTTCTTGGTTGGGCCAACCCAACCGGCGATTTTCTTTCCGTCTTGGAGAGCAAGAACAAGTCTCTCCTCTTTTTTTTTGGGGGGGGGGCAGAGCGATAATACACCAACCAAACCATGCATTCCCTATTACAAATTAGGCTTAACGGCCACCTGGTATCTGCCATAAGCAGCAGCTTGGAGCGTTCACATGACCCCATTCTAAAAGGAGAAACTGTTAATTTTTTGCAATTCACCATAGTAGAACAACTTAATCTCCTTTTTGAGCAACATAATATTATACTACCTCCCACTTGGACCACATATAAAATTTTAAAGCATGTTATTGCGAACGACAAAGCACTTTTTCGTGATATTGACTTTTTAGTGGATCTAAGTGCTGATTTAGCACTTTCTGGGAATTCTTGTTGGTTTGAAACTGCCACTAATTTTCTGGCTTTATGTGGTTAGGGTGAGGTTTGTTCGGCGGCACGATTCGTTAAAATCATTTTTTTTTGCGTCGATCTATACGATCGACCCCGGACGTACCCATTCGCCGCGTGGGGAACCGGGTAACCAAAGTCACGATCAGAATAAAAAAGGAAGTTCGCTGGGGAAGTCCGGGGTGCTGGTTCAAATCAAGTTCGTGACATGGTAATCTCGATGAGAATAAGAGCGGCCGGTATTGGACGAAGGGGAAGCTGCCCCAACCACTACAACATAGGGGGCTCGGAAGGCAAATTTGTTCACTGTCCTAGATTCAGAGGGGGTCGTGGAAGAGGGGGAAATTCATACACCTAGGGGTATCCAGCAGGAGGACTTCATACTTTTTGTCTTAGAGTCCTCGGGAGCATTTTTCTCTTCTGAATCGAATGTAGGGGGCCAAAGGAAAGGCAAGAAAGCCAAAAAGAAAAATAGGAAAGCTCGGGGAAGTAGCAGCCCCAAAGGGGGAGGGGGTCCTTCCCAAAACCGCCCCTTTATGATTAGTCTCGGTTGCTGGGATGTGAGGTTGGGCGTAGATCCGCCCTCAAAACAAAGGGAGGTTAGACATCTCCTAAAGAATAATAATCTTAGTTTGTGTGGCCTTGTGGAAACTGAAGTAAGATCCATCAATAAAGACATGATTAGCAGGAAAGTTTTTGGGGATTGGGAGGTTTTTGATAATTATGACCATGCATTGTTGGGCAGAATTTGGGTTGGTTGGGATCCGTTGATTCTAAAAGTGACCCCTATGTACAGAAGTGATCAGATTATCCATGTGTTTTGCAGCTTCATCAATCAGAAAGGGGATTTCAGGGTGTCCGCCGTTTGTTATAGTTCGAATGAAGTTAATCTGAGGAAGGCTTTGTGGGCTGATTTGAAGAGAATGAGCAGTGTAGTGATTGACCAAGCCTGGATTGTTATGGGAGATTTGAATTCTTCTAGATTCCATGAGGAAAAGATGGGTGGGAGTGGGAGAAGCCATAATACTGACCTCCACCAATGCTTGTTAGATATAGATCTGTTTGACCTCCCTTTTAAGGGCCCGCTCTATACTTGGTCCAACCGCAGAGATAGTGAGCAGATTATTGCCAGGAAGCTTGACAGAGTGTTGGTTAATGACAGTTGGCTTGCTACCTTCCCGAACTCTGAAGCAGACTTCACAGGGCCAGGTCTTTCTGATCATACCCCGGGGATAGTTACCATCAGGCAGAAGTTGGTCACAGGGAAGAAGCCTTTCCTTTTTTTTTATTTATGGACCTCCCACGAAGAGTTTGCCCCTTTGGTTGAGCAAGTTTTGAGTACTCCAGTGGAGGGCTTTAGCCCACCTATGTTCAGGCTGTGCACCAAGCTGAAAGGTCTAAAGCCTGAATTGAAGATCTTTAATTCCAAACACTATGGTAGCATCAACTCTAAGGTTGCCCAAGCTAGAGAGGACCTTACTAGATTGCAGTTACTCCACTTGCAGGATCCTTCCAACTCTGACCTAGCTAATGCGGAAAAAGAGAGTTTGAAAGTTTTTACTCATTTCACTCTTATGGAAGAGGCCTCCCTCAAACAGAAGTCCAGAATTCAGTGACTGAAGCTGGGGGATAGTAACACAGGGTTTTTTCACAAGGTGGTGAGGGCTAGGCAGTCCAAGAACAGATTGTTGAGTGTTTACAATGCCGAGGGGGATAAGTTTACAGACCATAAAGCTGTTAGTCAAGAGGCTGTCTCCTTTTTCCAGCATCTTTTTGGTGGTGACCCTACTTTGGAAAGAGAGTTGGTGGCAGAGATTCGAGGGATTTTTTATTTAACCTTTTCCCAGGAGGACGGATGCCTTTTGTCCCTTCCCGTAGAAGCAGAGGAAATGAAAAGAACTATGTTCTCCCTTAACAGTAACAAGGCCCCCGGCCCTGATGGGTATTCTGCCCACTTCTTCAAAAGTGCTTGGGAGATTGTGAGTCAGGATGTGATAGAAGCCGTAAAGTCTTTCTTTGCTTCAGGCAAGCTTCTAAGGGAAGTTAACTCCACTATCATGGTTTTGGTACCTAAAGTGCCTAATCCTACAGTCATGGGAGATTTTCGGCCTATTTCCTGCTGCAATACGATCTATAAGTGTATTACCAAGTTGATTGCTAATAGGATCAAAGGCTTGCTTCCCAAGATCATTAGCCCCACCCAGTCTGCTTTTGTTGAAGGGAGGAAGATTAAAGATAATGTCCTTTTGGCTCAGGAACTTCTTATAAACTACCACAGGAAGACAGGGAAGCCTCGGTGTGCCATCAAAATGGATTTGAAGAAAGCCTACGACTCAGTGCATTGGGATTTCATTCTGGGGATTTTGAAAGCTGTTGACCTTCTTGCCCATCTGATTGAATGCATTGCGGCTTGTATCACCACCCCCAAGTTCTCGGTCTCCATCAATGGGGGGCTTGAGGGCTATTTCTCCGGAGGGAAGGGGCTGAGACAAGGGGATCCACTTTCCCCCTATCTGTTTGTTCTTGCTATGGAAGTCTTTTCCAGGATCCTTGTCAAAGCTTCTAGTAATGGAAGGTTCTCTCACCACCCGAGATGTGCTAAGCTGGATTTTACTCACCTTTGTTTTGCTGATGATCTCCTGTTATTCTGCCAAGGAGATCTCCAATCCAAATCAGCCTCTGTCATTAAAGAGAGTTTTGATTCCTTTTCTGCTCTCTCAGGGCTCTCCGAGCGCCTGACAAAAACAAATTTTTCAGTGCTGGGATGGATGAAGATACTAAGCACAATGTTGAGAACCTTTTTGGCTTCAAAGAAGGGACCTTGCCCATCAAGTTTCTTGGAGTGCCCCTTATTTCTACTAGACTCACAGCCAGAGACTGTAGGCCTCTCATTGATAAGATTACCAACAGGGTTGAATCTTGGACTAGCAAACGGCTTTCCTATGCGGGTAGACTTCAGCTCATCAGATCAGTGTTGTTCAGTATTCAGGTCTACTGGAGTAGCATTTTCATTTTGCCGAAGGAGGTGTGCAAGGTTATTGACCAGATCCTCAGATCTTTCCTCTGGCATGGTGCAGTTGGGATCTCTAAGGCTGCCAAGGTGGCTTGGAACGTGGTCTGCCTCCCGAGAGAGGAAGGAGGGCTTTCCTTCTTAGACTCTAACCTTCTATAGAACAGCGCTTAGAAGAACAGCGGATAGCGAAACGCTGCTAGTATCCGCTGCAACCGAGAGCTAGGAGTTCTTTGACAACCGAGAGTATTGAATGGCCTACCGATAACTGTTTATCAAACGAGCTAGGTCATGAGCAAAAGAGGAGTCATTGCAAAGGAAAGGGGGAAGTTCCGTTGAACTGGAGACTGCCTTCTTCTAAGAGGCTAGATGGAACGAGAAAGATTCCAACCACCGAGGTTTTGGAGTTCGCCCATTCTCTTGTGAATGAAGCTGGTGCTCATTGTTCTCATAGTAAGAAGAGTCAACCAGGGAAAGTCCCGTTAGGAAGTGCAAGGGGCACAGCAGACGACTTCCTTAGTCTAGTTCCGTGCTGTTCTCATTAAAAAGAAGAATCGCAGGAATTATTATCGCTTAACGCTTGTGCTAAGGAAGAGCGGTTAAGCTCCGTCAAAACCTTTTTAAGGGTATCGCTGCTGCTTCTGGTGCCACTGGAAGGGCACCTTTTGTTGTTGTTAATCTTGGCGCCGGGAGGCGGTCGGGAACACATGAGTCACCATCAAACTAGTAGATTGGACTAGCCCGCAAAGAGAAAGAACGGCTCAATTAACCCCGCGGATCTTTCGCTTACATATAGTCCGGGGCCTGTAGTTTAGGGTGCCACTGCCCCGCCGGATGAGCTGGATTTCTTTCAATAGATCCAAGACTAGGCTCTTAGCCTTCTGCCTGTACTTTTGATTATGCCTTTTTGCCGTAGATTACGGGATTTCCTGCTTGACTGCGTCGACTCTATGCCTTCCCGGCTTGCTTTCTTGGTGACTCTAACCCGGAGACTTTTTACCTTGACTCTTTGGTATGCCTTCGATGATTACTGCTTTAATGAATACCCTCTCTTCGGGAAGCGACGAACTCTTCCCTCACCCGAAGGCGAGCGAGTGCACTACATTGAGTAGGAATTCGGAATAGAATAAGCTGTTGGGAAGAGAATACCACGAATACGCTATTTTGAGGACGCATGCGGACAATTCGATGAGGACGATTTCTTGCAGAAAGAGAAAAGGGATACCAGACGATTGGGGATTGATTAGATGTGGACGATGATTTGGCTTTTAAAGATGAGAAGGACGATTTGAGAGCGAATCCGCCATTAATTACTCTTGTTACTGTTCTCGAATAGGCTCTTTCGGGTTCAGGTTTGAATGAAGGAATTGAATCCACAGCTATTGAATCAGCTGTTGGCATATCAGCTCTTGTGCACTCATAAGCTCTTGGGAGAGTCCAAAGAACTCCATTATTTTCTTTTCACGAATAAGCTCTTTCCGCTTTTCATTCCTCATGCACTGAGAAGTAGCAAAGCTTTCCTCATGCCAGCGTTCAGTTCCTATTGAGGAAGATCTGCCATTGGTTTCAAAATGAATCTCAGATGTCGATGAATCCCAATCAATCCCTTTCGTACCATCTTATTACTTATTATAGGATGAATCTGATTCACTTCCTGAACCACCAGCAGTTGACTCTGGGCATTTAGTTCTTACTCCTTCCGACAACAGCGCTTACTTCTATGACACCACCACCGGTACCGCAGCTTTTTTGCCCACTTCTCTTACTGATGTGGCATTTGGCCTTCAAAGAGATGATTCAATAGCAGTAGCACCAGTCATGAACCCAAGAGCTCCAACTCGTACTCATAGTTAAGCAGCGGCAAGACTAACAGGGGCAAGAGCCAGAGCTTCTATTTACTCAACGGCTGATTCAATTGCGACAAGAGCACATTCAATAGCAGCGGCATGAATATGAGACTAAAGTCCCTCTGTGCATCCTACTACTAGCAGCTCCTTCTATGTCCCTTCTTATACAATGCATATGGATCCACGGATGACATACCCATTCGTACCATCTCAACAGCTCCCTTGCCTTACTTCTTCCTTCCTCTGTTAATTCAATATCTGTCTCGCCTGCGAATCCTTATCCTGATCTGAGATTGCCTGCTATTCCTAACAGAGGCGATGAATATCGTGACTATTGGGATAACATATTCATATGCCTCTATCAATGTATTCCATTACACCCGGCAAAGTCCTTACTACATGCAGCAGTACGGCGGGCATTAAAACACGAGTTTCAGCGGTCTCTGCTAGAACCCTATTTGAGATAGTTTCAAAGGCCTTCAGGAGCGTAGCCTTTGAATCAAAAATTCCTCGCACGCTTGGTTGCAAAGGGCTATAGTCAGAGAGAGGGTGTGGACTTCAATGAAGTATTCTCTCCTGTTGTGAAAGACAGCTCTATTCGCGTCTTGCTTGCCATGGTTGCACTCTTTCGATCGGCGATTGTGAAAAAGAGACGATTTGAATATTGATAAGAGATATCCTTCCTATAATTCTTCTATGGCTATTTCCGATCCCAAGAATACGCTGTTGTTTCAATGTCATTATCTTCCCTTCCTCCAAGACAAAGGAGTAGCGGGGAAACTGACTAACTAGAGTCTATAGCTCCTCTAGGGCCCAATAGACTAAATTAGTCCTTCTACCCGCGCGAAGCGCTAGTTGAGCTAGGAGTTTCAAGCGCTAAGTCCTTTCCTTCGGGAAGTCATTCCAGGCAAGAAAGCCAATCAGGGAGGAAAGCAAGTCAGTCAAACGGTAGCAAGCCAGTTCCCTCCCATCGGTCCTAGTCAGCCTCTTTCCTGTCTCTTGTGCAAGGCTAGCTGTCCATAGCGCTTACATGCTCGGGCTCCTGTCTGTGATAGAATGGTTTCATGCTCTTCCCCTCGCTCTGCCTTATCCAATCGGGGATTTCTTATAACTAATATCTGTCTTTTGATGCGGGTTTGAAAAACTTTTTAGATTGAAATGTTCGTTGCCGAAGGAAAAAGTAATTGAGGAGGGAAAATTTAACTTTTCAAATGCTTTTCGTAAGGCAAGGAAGTCAGTGCAGGTAGGCGAGGGCAGTTCCGGTCTACGATTTATGGGTGTATATACTCTTTCCTTTTGTCGTTGTAGCAATCTTTCTTAGTGCACCCTTAGGCGAGTAAAGAGAGAATGCTTGGTAGCAGGACAGTAGGAGTTCAGTAGGCGGGCCAGTAGCACGCATGCCAAGGATAGCTGCCCAAGGGTTGAAAGCCAGTAGTAAACCAGTCAGCTAGCTGAAGTTAGAAAGTTCAGAAGTAGCTGCTCTCCTAGCTGCACATTCATCGTATATAAGAGTATGCCACACTGTCCTTTCCTGTTGATGGTGAGTGAAAAAGATGAATCCTATAATAAGTCATGCCATGGTTGTTGTGAAAGAAGAAACTCTTGGAGGAAATGCCTTCTTAGCAATTGAATCAACTCCTGGTGATGAAGAAGAAGAAGGAGCTGTGAGGAAGGGAATGATTGCACTAGTCCCACACCCACGGACAGAAGGAATAGAATACGCTCTTTGAAGGACGTTAATCAATAGGAGAAGATAGCCACGCACAGAAGTAGCTGCTATTTCATTCCCTCCGCTCTGATCGTAAACGCTCTTCTTCCAATAGGAGTGATTCTTTGCCTTGACGCTGTGAGAGCTTCCGGTCCTTGAGTATGAGTACTCCTATCCGCTCTTGGGTTCATAACCGGTCCTATTGAATACGGTCTTCTCGGCTTTCCCTTTCCTCCTTGGCTTTGACTCTTTCGATCTCTGGTCTGCCTGTCTGTAACCAATGCCTGGATGACTGTCTTGGCTTTCTGTCTCGACTCTCTTCCTTCCTGGTGAAGACTGTGGTAGTGGTATCGGTTCTTTGCTTGGTTGATTGAATATCTCTTTCCTTGCCTACCTTAGTCTTAATCCGCCTTTAGGGAGTGAAGTGAACCGGGGGTGATCTAATAAGTTGTGAAAGAATCGGTTTAGAACGTATCCGCTGTTTTAGCCATATCCGCTGCGCTCGTCCTTTCTTCCTAGATGCTTTGAATATCCCTGTACCGCCATATTCAACAATTTTGCTTTCCAACCGGAGAGTCTTCCTTGCACTTTCTCTAATAAATCTGCATAAGTTCTCCGAGAAACCCTTTCATGAATTAGTGGCACGCCAAGATACTTCCCCGAGTTCTTTGTGACAGGCATCCCTACAATTAACTTTATTTAACACATCTCGAGAGGTATTCGGAGACACAAATACCTGGGAGTCTTTGGGCATCTCACAGTAATGCAACGATCAAATCTTAATAAGATGTTGACCCGTTTTTCTTTTCTTTGCTGATTCCTCTCAATGAAATTTGCCATGTTGCACTAAGTTACTTACGGATGTATGCATGCAATCCGGGAACACTTTGGGGTGAACACCCATCCGAACAAGTAGGGTCAATAGTTCAGCATTTAGGCCGTAACATTTAGCAAAAAAAATCTTTAACCCAACAAGTGCTCTCCGAACCAAGCTAGATAGTCTCCTATCACTAGGCTCACCAACCAACCTGGACTTTGATTTTTATTATTCCTACCGGATACCAAAACCATAAGGATTGTTTCCAGCCATGAGTTCCCATATGACATGACATAAGCGCTCTTGGGTGGGCTGGGCCATTCCATCAAATCTTTGAGAAGGGGCCCAATCTCGTATTTGATGGTCGGCGTGGCGATAGGCTTCGCTTCTACGACTGCCTCCCCAGCCGTTGCAAACACTGAGCGAGAACGGTAAGGGGCGCACAAACAATGTCGTTGCGCGGGGATGCGATTCGCCAAGCTGGGGCAAACAAAGCCGTCCGGCCCCCCACCGGATTAGGAATGCGAAGGCCTCTCCTTTTTTCTAATTTTGTTTGAGGCTAGAGAATGAAATGCAGAAATAGGGGAAGGGTTCCAAACCTTTTTTGGTTTAAGGGCTGCTCGCCCTACCGAAGTACCAAAGGCTTTCGAGGCTTACACCTTACCTTCCTATTACACGACCTAAAAAAAGGCTTTCAGTAGCGCCCTTAGAATCTACGAAGCCTTTTGAAGCGCCAGTGGTTGTAGCTGTGGGTAGAACTTTCGTTCTTATCGCTCTGGGTTTCGATCTATATGACCTCCGGGCGGTACAAAGTACACCTCTTCCGTAGAGGCAGGTAGTAACCTAACCTTTAAGAGTCTGTTCAAGGTAGCTTGCTTACTTAGTGCTTGCGCTAAGGTTCTGAAAGAAAACAAGCTCGACCATAGGTAGGGACTCACTCGACCATAGGGAGAGGGAGAGGTAGTTTACTTGCTTAGTGTGAAACGCTAAGAGAGGAGCCCTCTTACCTATCAATGGAAAGATCTACGTGCGTGGCGTGATAAGGAATCCTAGAAAAGATCTCATGAGACCCGCCCACTATTACTACGAAAAAAGTACTGCCCTTTTCCGTCGCTGCTAGGAGAGTCAGCTACTTCTATTAGCGCCGGACCTTGAGTCGAATTGATCGTGTCATGTGCAACGTCCATCAATGATGGTTCATTAATGTCCATTGATTTAGACTCCTTCCCCCCTCCCAACTACGAATAAGATCGAGAGGAGCCCGAAAGCCCCCAAACCAAGAACGGAAACGGAAGCCTTTCGATTCACTCCCCATTCTCTCTTAAATAAAGCTCGCCCTCGAGCCCTGGGCAGGTCGGCCGGGTCTTTCCCTGTTGTTCTGTTCCCGCCACGAGAAAGACGCACAGAAGAGGTATGCCCAGCGCGCGGAGGATCCGTTGAGAGTTTCTGTTGTCTCGGTAGGGAACTGTATGATCTTTTCCCCTATTGTATTGAATCAATAAAAAAAGAGGTCAGTGCTACGGCCCCCTATTGTTTGATCCAATATTGACCGGGGACGAGCCCCGACTTCCATAGGTCCTTGGTTTGACCTCCCGTAGTGGTCCTTGCTTTTAATAAAGTGGAGCGGGGAAATTTTCTCGTACTTGCTCAGTGTGCTCCCCTTTCGTCGAGTGCCCCGCCCGGTTCACTGGGCTGTTGGCCTACCAAGCACTTGCCCGCTGCTCCTGCCGCCCGAAAAGCGGGCGGAGCGCCCATTCTCCTTACTGTTCTCTCCGCCAGGGCCCCCTCCCATTGCTCTAGCCATAAGCTATGGCAGCTCCAGCTCGCAACCACGGGTGCGAGGCCAGGGTGGGCTCAGCGGTCAGGTTAGCCCCCATTCGAATTACGTTAGGGAGTCTTTCGCTTTTGCCAGATCTAGAGAGATACTACGAGTCCTCCGTCCCAGATTCCATCGCCGTGGCCATCTGGTTCACCGGTACTACCAAAAAGTCTCATGCTTACGTTACTGTTATTGATGGTTTATCTTGGACCACGAAGACCCCGGTCGTGCTTCTGGTTTCCATTCCCATCATCATATTGATGATAAATCACCTCGTGCTCTGCCATAAGAACTTGGAGTCCGTATCATGGTGAAGGTAAGGTAACGCTGTGATTCTTGCTCAAAAAGCAGACCGAACGCGTTCGAGTTATTGGCTCGTCCAACCCGGCTGCATTCATGAATCGCTCGTTCAACTGTCCCTCGGAGACACGGTCGAGAAGTACCATGTACGGTTGCCCCCCGTCCTTTCTTTATCTCGGTCCCACCCAGCAAGATACGGCTTAGCCAAAAAACGTGAGCGCCCCTGCGCGAGCCTTATTTTATTAGTAAAGTAAAGCTTTGGCTCCCTAAAGACTAAAGAAATGGATCAAAAAAAGGGGGGACTTCTGCAACGGGCTATGCCACCCAAACCAACTGAGGGAAGTCGCATCCGTCCCATCGCAAGCACCTACAATGTCATGATCACATTGGTTTACCCTTTTTTTCTTTGGTAGTTCAACGGACGGTCGCCCCTCCAACAAGAAAAGGTATAAATATGGAAACTTCTCTGCCATTTGGATCGGAGAATTTATGGAGGAAATCAGGTTTTAAATTTCCAGAAACCAAACGATTATATAGCCAAAGGGAATACGCCGCGCCTAAAATCATCCCAAGCGCTGCTAATGTGGCTACTAAGCTATTTCTTTGGAAAGCTCCTACTAAGATGGGAAATTCCCCGATAAAGCTGCTAGTACCGGGTGAACTCATATTGGCCAAAGTGGAAGAGAAGGAAATGGTAGAGAGATTCGGCATGGTGCTCACTGAACCTCCGTAATATCTAACAAGTCGAGTCTTATGTCGGTCATATAGAACACCAACACATAGAAAAAGGGCTGAAGGAACCAGTCCATGACTTAACATCGGTAGAATGCTACCTCCAATTCCCTGTATGTTCGATAGAGCCAAAGATTCTCCCCCACTGATCGGAGTACGCCGATTACCCCCCGAACCGTACAAGATAGTTACCACCTATCATACGGCTTTCTAACTTCACTTCTTTTTCTAGTCGTTCCGCTCTGTCGATCGATGGTAGTATAAGAGATCTGTAACTCCCTGAAATTATTTACATAATGGTTCCTGCTTCCTACCCATAGTTAGCATGTATCTCCCCGGGTCATACTTGAGTATCACATCGTAGACCCCCACCCCAACTCTATCTTCCTTATCAGTGAACCGGAAATAGTGCATAGGTACTCTTCAATGCAAGCGGGGACGAGACGACGTGACATACTACGATGACGTACAGAAGTGCTGCCCTTCGGCTCGGCAATATGGAACCTCTCAACAGCTCCCGTTCCTTTATGAGGTCCTATCGGGATAGGTAGGCCCAATCCTTTCCCCTCCCCCTCCCTCTCCCTTTGGTCGAGCTAGTCTACTCCCTCTATAAGACCCTATTTATCTTTCCCCCTCGAGAAAGAGAAAGAAGAGAATCACTCCTTTCTTTCTTCTCTTCTTTCATGTTGTGAACGGCCCCTTCTTGTATCGAAAGGTTTTTCGTGCTATACACCACGTTGAGAAAGACCAGCCTCCTATGTACCGTACCATTTTTTTACCTCGAAAGGGAGGTCCTCCTTATGATGCTACGGACGGCTGTCCGAAGTGCAAGGGGTAAACTCGGACTCGGATAGGATAGGATTGTGCGCGCCCGGCCCTTTAGGTGTCATATTTTGGCCGAGTTTACCGTACCTCCGGCCCTTATGTTACGCGACCGTAATATTTTGTTACGTGCCACCGCTGTTACGCCAGAAATAAAAGGTTCCACACGAGCTCCCGTTCTGCGGCGTGGCGGCAGGACCGATAGGAGATTGGCTCCGGGTGTAGATAGGGTAAAATCTGCAGGGGTCATGCAAGTAAATAGGCCCCTTCCCTTCTCTTTTGGATAAATGGGATGGTTTAGAAGGCGCTTTCCGATCTACGGTCCCTCGGAGCGAGGGGTTAGGCAGGTAGTATGGGCCCTCTGACTTCCAGCTATGTGCTGTGCGGCTCCCGCGAAGCGAATGAAGGGAAGCTCGAAGAGCTTACGGGTGAGCTTATGCTTACTCTCAGCCTCTTTGATTGGTAGGCGGGCGGCCTAAGCCCCCTACTTAAGATTACATTCATAAGGGGAATTTTATGTTGCCGTGACGCTTTTGTTAGGCCGACTACTCTACTATAGGCTACTTTTAGCTTCTATAGCGGCCCTTCCTTTTTTTGTGTAGTTGTAGTTTGTATTGGTACTGAATGAACATATCAAACAAAGGCGAGCGGTATAAGACCTTCTCCGGCCTGGGAAAAGCAGCGAACTCTAGAAGCTAGGGCGTTGTTCGCCTTTGGACACGAACACTATTCCGTTCTCAGCGGAAACCCGCCCTAGAGATTGAACGTCGACTTATCTTATTGCCGTTCAATCTAAGACAGCACTGATAGCTTGTAGTGAACAGCCCCCTTATGAAACCAACCGAAAGCAGCCTTTGGTACTTAAGTAGTTAAGGTTTGGAACTCTTGCAACTATGATAGAAAGCCGTTTGCTTGTTGCCAAACCCTTCGCCTTTCTTTTGAATCAAAGTAGGTCGCGACTGTTGTATTTTAGTCGGTCGGGGGGCTTGCTCCGCTTCCTCGTCTTGCTTCTGGCAAAGCTTCTACTTTGCTTGCTTCTCTCGCGCTTGCTTGCGCAAAGGCTTAAAGTCCTTTCGCTAGGTCCAAAAGCTTCCGTCAAAGCGAAAGATCTGATCCAACAGAAATCCCGCATGTTGAGCGCAGCTGATATGCGGCTACAGCTAGGCGATCATATCATGCCATAATATAATTAAAT